AAAGTAGTTACTACTTGAGCCACGGAGGATGCTCTTTGCCCGATAGCTACATAAACACATATTACATCTTGCCCTTTTTGATTGAGAATTGTATCTGTGGCTACTGCTGTTTTGCCAGTCTGTCTATCCCCAATAATTAACTCTCGCTGACCACGCCCTATGGGGATCATCGAATCGATAGCAATAAGCCCTGTTTGAAGGGGTTCATATACGGAACGCCTGGAAATTATACCCGGAGCAGGAGATTCAATTAAGCGAGATTCCGAAGCGACAATTTCGCCTCTCCCATCAATAGGTTTAGCGAGAGCATTTATAACACGACCCAAGTAAGCCTCGCTCACGGGTATCTGAGCAATTCTTCCTGTTGCTTTTACAAAACTTCCTTCTTGTATCATCAGCCCATCGCCCATTAATACAATCCCAACATTTTTGGATTCCAAATTCAGAGCAATACCTTTAGTCCCTTCTGCAAATTCAACTAATTCCCCTGACATTATTTCACCAAGACCTATAATACGAGCAATCCCATCCCCCACTTGAACTACGCGACCGATATTCTCAATTCCTACTTTCCTATTATATTGTTCAATACGTTCGCGGAGAATTTTATGAATTTCGTCGACTCGAAGGGTTGCCATTCTTGAATCTTTTTTTTTTTTCGCAAGCAAGGTGAAAAATAATGCCTAAATTCTAAACGAAAGTAGAAGTTCAAGGCCTAATAAATTTTATTATCTTTTCCATTCTATGGCCCCGAGAATGCTAATATTAGCACGAATCGTACGGAAATGTAACTCGGTATTCAAACAACTATTCAGAGTTCCTAGAGCTCCTTGTACGGCTTGTTGGAAAACCCGTTGTCGGACCTGATTCATCGCTCTTTGTTTTTCAAAATAAAGGGTTTCATTTTTAGACTTTTCTAATTGTTCCAAACTAATAGAAGTAGCATTAATCAAATTTACTTTTTCTCGCTCTATCTCAGAGTATCCATTCATCCGATACTCATCCGCTTCTAGTTCGACTTTCTGTAATCGAAGCCGAGCTTTTTCGAGTTGTTCAAGGGTGCCTCTACGCAATTCTTCCGAATTTCGAATAGTACTTAAGATCCTCTGTTTTCGATTATCTAATAAATCTTTTAATGAAAGTAGATTATCTTGCTATTAAGTTTACAACTTTTATGATCTCTTCCCGAACCAAACATGAATCTTTCGATTCATTTGGCTCTCACGCTCCTTTTTTTTTCTGTTTTGCTATGTATTATGGCTATTTCCATATTTTTTTTTATGTAATGAGCCTATCCTCTATCCTCTTTTCTCTTTGTATTTCAATATACCGAAACTTATATAAGACTAGATAAATATTAAGAGGACTCTTCCGACTAGATAAAAATCTATCATGGTCAGCAAAGTTGTTTCTTTCTTTGTGTTTGCTCTGTTAGTTAACAATTTCAATTTCATTAAGAAAAACAAACTAAATAAATGGAAAATGAAAATTGCTAGAATTCTTTTTTTTTTTTTTTTCTTAAATCCAAAAAAATTCTCTTTTTTTTTATACACAGGTCGTCGATTCGGCATTGGAAAAAGGGCAGGGTGCCCTTCTAGTAAATAGTTCAAACCATTTTATCGATATGAGTGTTCTATATCAGATAAATTCTACACTAGCTATTTCCCGTTTAAAGCATTTGGATACTAATAAAGCATTTCGATACTAATATAGTTGTAGAAAGAGTACCCCTTTTTGCCTGGACTTCAAGCAGTTTAGCTTTAACCGTGTTAATGGTCTCACATTATTGGTCTATAGAGAATCAAAGTAAATTTACCAATGAGTCGCGAAATGCTATGGTTCTTCCATATGATTTCTGAAGTTATTCAGAAGTAATTCGTCGAGATCGTGCACCTTTATTTATCCCCAAAATACTAAAAAATATTCTAAAGTGCAGCCGGATAGATCCAATCTATTCTTGAAATAGACAACTCGCACACACTCCCTTTCCAAAAAAAATCAATACGCCAACCACTACAGTTAGATTTATTAGATTTGTTGCTAAAATATCGGTATTAAGCCCGAAACTCCCAGCGAATGGCCAGTGAGCTAAAAAAACAAAAGAATGGGTTACATTTTTCATATGCTCTCCTCTTATAGATAGGACGAACAAAGAAGAAAGTTTTTCGATCACTTACTTCGCTCGCCCCTTTTTTATCGGTTTTTTTAATGTAATTTTTTTAATGCAAATAGATTCAATCTAATAATTTCTTTTAGATTAAGTCTTAGGTTGCGTTTGACTTGTGAAAGATCTCCTTTGTTAAAATGTTCCCAAAATTCCTAAAATAAAAGGAAAAAGACTTTCCACTATCCTAAACTAAGGACGGGAAGGAAGAGGGCGAGCATATCTTCTACCTAAATTGATCATGCTCAAATCAACCCTTCCCGAGGTATTGTCTGTCCCGATAAATAAAAAATTCCTGGAATAATATAATAAATAAAAGTATTGATATACTTGGAATTACAGAAGCAAATACCAATTTACTAAAAAAAGAAAAAAGTATCTAATCTAAAGGACTCATTTTCTTTTTTAGGATTAAACAAAAGGGTTCGCAAATAAGAGCGCTAGTGCCACAACCAGTCCATAAATTGTTAAAGCTTCCATAAAAGCTAGACTAAGCAATAAAGTACCTCGGATTTTCCCTTCTGCTTCTGGCTGTCTCGCAATACCTTCTACAGCTTGTCCTGCAGCAGTACCTTGACCAACTCCAGGCCCAATAGAAGCAAGCCCTACGGCCAATCCAGCAGCAATAACGGAAGCAGCAGCAATTAGTGGATTCATGGTGAGTTCCTCGTGTCTAAAAAAAAAAAAAAGAAATGGTTAAGGATACAATCAACCAAGAAATTATTACTTTTCACTTCTAAGTTCTATTGAAATGATAATCTAAATCGTCCGAACTATTTCGAGATCTCGTTTTTAGTTTCTAATCATTAGAGGTTTGGGTAAATCCATATGATTTTCATTATTCTATTTCTCTTTCTTTCCAACCAACCAACCTTTCATTCCATCCTTTTTTTTTTTTTTTACCCTTCGAAACCCTTGGGTTCCATTTTTTCCCCTTCTTCTAACCCAAAAAAAAAAAAAAAATACCGGGAAAACCCCTTTTGGAATCGAAATAACCCAAATCCCATGGGAACCAAATTAGGGGTTACATTTGGAACCCCTTTGCGGCAAAAAACTGGGAAGGGAACCCATTTCCTTATGGAGGGGAAATTCTATGGTCGGGATTAGAAAAGGAGTTTAACTTCAAAATTTAGAAAACAAAAAACCCCAATAACATTGGTTCCCCCAATTTGGTGGGGGGAATTTCCCAATTCCATGGAAACACAATCCAAAATTCTATCCGCAAAAAAGATAGATGGCTTTTAAAACATAAAGGATATAAAGCTAACCGGATTCCCCCCCCCCCCCCCCTGAATGCATATATAATTTAACAATTCCGTAGTATAGTCTATTCTCTCTCCTACAACTTTAGGTTATATATTCATACGCATTTCGAACTAGTTAGTTTTCTAACCAGGAGGATTATCTGGAACCATGCATGAATTGGGCTAAGCTAAAAAAAAAAAAAGACTATTTCGAAAATTAGTCAATTCAATGATGACCTTCCATGGATTCACCTATATAGGCTGCGGCTAACGTTGCAAAAATAAGAGCTTGAATACCGCTTGTAAATAATCCAAGAAACATGACCGGTATAGGGACTACTAAGGGGACTAAAGAAACAAGAACAACAACGACTAATTCATCCGCCAATATATTTCCGAAAAGTCGAAAACTAAGCGATAATGGTTTTGTGAAATCTTCTAGGATGTTAATTGGTAAAAGGATTGGGGTTGGTTTAATGTATTTCTCGAAATAACTCAATCCTTTTTTGCTAAGACCCGCATAAAAATATGCCGCTGATGTGAGTAAAGCTAAAGCAACAGTAGTATTTATATCATTCGTGGGCGCTGCTAATTCCCCGTGGGGTAACTCTATAATTTTCCAAGGTAAAAGAGCACCCGACCAATTCGAAACAAAAATAAAAAGGAACATAGTTCCAATAAAGGGAACCCAGGGACCATATTCTTCTCCAATCTGAGTTTTGCTTAAATCTCGAATAAACTCAAGAACATATTCGAAGAAATTCTGACCGTCGGTTGGGATGGTTTGTGGATTCCGAACAGCTATGATAACTGAACCTAGCAAGATAGTAATTACGACCCAAGAAGTGATGAGTACTTGGGCATGAATTTGGAAATCTCCTATTTGCCAATAGAAGTGTTGGCCTACTTCTACGCCTGATATATCATACAACCCCTTGAGTGTTTTAATGGAACATGGTGTAATATTCATATTGTCCTCTGATAAAAATTGAACTTCAAAAAAGGAATTCTTTTGATTCAACCATCTCTTTCTCAACTTAGCTGAAGTATTAATCTTATAATTTTATATTTAGGATACCAAGAAATCACATCAAATGATAATATATATCAATACCCTCTAATATATATCAATATTCCCCTTCTTTTATCTATGCAAAACAAAAAAGAATAGTAACTGATCCCATAAATCTACGTAGTTGCTTAAGAATTAACTATTCTTCTTAATCTTAATCAACGATTTCTTATATAGAGAGAACGGCCCTCACAAATTGCAAATACTAATTTGTTAAGAATCAATCGAATTGAAGTCATAGTGTCATCGTTGGCAGGAATCGATATATTCGCGAGATCTGGGTCACAATTTGTATCCACTAAAGAAATAGTAGGAATCCCCAAAATGGCACATTCCCGAAGAGCTATATACTCTTTTTGCTGATCAAGGACGATCACAATGTCAGGCAACCTCGTCATATATTTAATCCCGCCGAGATATCTTTGCAAGGTGGATAATTTTCTCTTTAAGATTGCCACATCTCGTTTTGGAAGATGGTGGAATTTTCCCATCTTTTCTTCCGCTCTTAAGTCTCTAAATTGAGAAAGTCTAGTTTTGGTAATCGACCAATTCGTTAACATACCACTGAACCACTTTTTATTAACATAATGACAACGAGACCTTATTGCAGCTGATGCTACTAAATCCGCTGTTCTTTTTTTGGTACCAACAATTAAGAAGCTTTTTCCCTGACTTGCTGCATCAAAAACTAAATCACAAGCTTCTGATAAAAAACGAGCCGTTCTAGCGAGATTTGTAATATGAGTACCTTTACGCTTTGCCGAGATGTAAGGGGCCATTTTAGGATTCCATTTCTTAATACCATGACCAAAATGAACTCCTGCTTCTATCATCTCTTTCAAATTGATGTTCCAATATCTTCTTGTCATTTTTTCCACACTTCCTTTTTTTTTTCTTTTTTTCGTCTTACCATTACGGAATTTATTTTTTTTTTGAAGATTAAGAAAGAGCCGAAATATCTTGAAATAAATAATAATTGTTCCGATGGAACCTTCTACTCAGAATTGGCCATTGATACATGATATAAACATAGCCTTAATGAATTAACTGACTTCTTTTATTTAGTAAAATATGAAAATAAAAAATCTAAAATCAGACCTGTTAGCATTCTAAGGTCAAAAATCTGGTTTAAATTAAACTAAAAAAAATCTGCTTTATGTATCCTTAAATCGTATAAATGGGAGTAAATGGGGGTTCTGATGTCTCATAGAAATTGTTTGTTACGTCAGAATCAGAAGAAACTAATTCTGTATGGAGAAACAACATATCTCTCATTTCCGACGTGAATAGATTTTTTTTTTGAATTTCGAAATAAAGGTTCTTGTCTTGTGAGGAACGATGCACAAATTTTTGGAATCCGGTACCAACAGGGATAATTCCCCCCAGAACTACGTTTTCTTTCAGGCCTTTCAACCAATCAATACGACCTCGTAGGGCAGCTTTTGCTAAAACTCGAGCAGTTTCTTGAAAACTTGCTTCAGATATGAAACTTTGGGTATTCAGGGAAGCCCTTGTTATTCCCAATAAGATTGCCCGATAATAGATCGATTCATCCAAAGCACGCCCTGCTCGTTCCGCTCGCAATAGTCCTATTAATTCCCCGGGTAAAAAAACATTAGACATTCCATCTTCGGAAACCCGTACTTTTGATGTTACTTGGCGTATAATAATCTCTATATGTCTATTATGGATCTGTACCCCTTGGGATCGATAAACCTTTTGGATCTTATTAACCAAAGAGATACGACTTTGGGCGATGGTTAGCTCAGCTCCAATCAAGAATCCCCAGGGAACCCCAAGAATTCTTGGTATACGCTCATTCCAATCCTCAATTCTCCTTTCGAGATTCGGCGATAGTGAATCAATTGAACGTGCTTCGAATATTTGTTCTACTTTTGGAAGACCTTGCGTTATATCACTAGATCTCGATTTTTCATATATAAAGGTAACTAACCTATCTCCTTTGTAAAGGGTTTTTCCATAATGACCATGAACAGTTGCTCCTCTAGTGGCCAAATAAGGCTTAGCTGCTCTTATAACAAAGGAGTCCATATTAACAATGTAAATTTGACCCGATTTTTTTATGTGTGATTTAAATAGACATACATTTTCACAAATAAATTGTCCAAGCTGAATTATTGCCAATGTCTCCTCCCATGAGTCATGATTGAGAAAGTGCCAATTCAAATGGAGTGCATTCAACATGATGTTACTGTCGAAATTCGAAATCCTTTTATTTTCATCTATTAAAGAGTATTTAAGCTCTTGAAGTACTTGGAAGGTTTGTTTCAAATTGTCAAGGAACAAGTATTTTTTTAACAAGATCTGATTATGCGTTAATAAATAGTAAGATGAAAAAAAATTCGATATATTAGGTACAATAGCCCCTAAGAGCCCAAAAATATCTCGAATAGGAATTCTAGGATTCGATTCTTTTACTGCATTGGGATATTTTGAATTCTTGAATAAACCAATTCGAGAACAGTTGGATGCCGACAAAATCATCAAAGATGGGTAGTCTTTATTTCGATTCAACAAGGTGCCAATAGCTTCTTGATGTTGGCTAAGTGATTTAATCTTCGCCTTGGAATAAAAGGAATTGCTATTGTTGCGATCTAACCTATTATTGGGAATCGGTCCTGCACTTGTCCTATCATACCTTCTTCTTGTATATGAAATAGTGGACTTGACTAACTCAATTCTTAGGAAATCCCGAATCAGATCATTTGTTCTTAACTCAACAAGGGAAGCACGAGCCCTCTCTTTTTCTTCTTGTTCCCAATTCACTACCAAGCAAGTTCGAACGAATTGACTATTCGTGTGATAAATTCTTTGAGTTAACTTGCTATTTTCATGAGAAATAAAATTGACAAGTCGAAGTTGGAGATTATCCTCTTCTTGCAGGAGATCTTGCGGGAAAAGTCTTGCTAAATTTCTCCCTTCGTCCATTTCATATGCGACTGCAGGTCGAACCGAAACAAAATACTTTTCCTTGTTTTTGAGAATTTTTTTCCGTTGAACATAAACCCAATTTTTTCTTTTTTTTGAGTCCTTATAATCTTTTTTTTCTCTTTCTGGTGGTATCAAACTGGCGCCGGATATCTTATCCGCCTCTTCAGGAAAATGAATATCTCCGGAAAAGATTTTGAGTTCCGTATGGCTTTTTTTTCTCTTCACTCGGACCAATCCACCTAGTCGACTTCTTGTATTTTTTGTGAGTTGTGTATCCACTCCAATAATACTATTGTCAAGTACTTTTAGCGATGAGGATCTTGGCAAGATATGCAGTTCTTGAAGAATGAAAAAAAACCGATCTACTTCTTTTTGGTATTTTAGACTAAATTCTTTTGTTCCTCGATGCTCAATAAAACCCTCTTTTTTTAAGATAGAATCTTCCTCTGGGCTCCCATATTCGTCCTCTGAGTCTTCCTCTGAGTCTTCTTCTAAAGCCCCATATTCGTTCTCTGAGCCATCTTCACGGCTCCCATATTCTTCTTCTGAGTCTTCCTCTAGAGTTCCATATTCGCCCTCTCTACTTTTATATTCGTTCTCTGGGTTCCCAGATTCTTCTTCTGAATCTTTCTCTAGAGTCCTATATTCGGCCTCTAGGATCCCATATTCATCTTCTAGGATTTCATATTCGTCCTCTAGAGTGCTATATTCGTCTTCTAGGGTTTCATATTCGTCCTCTCGGGTCCTATATTCATTCTCTAGGCTCTCATATTCGTCTTCTGAGTCTTCCTCTAGAGTCCTATACCCTTCCTCTAGGGTCTTATATTCTTCCTCTAGGGTCCTATATCTAAATTTAACAATTCCTGAACCCCTTTTATCTTTTCTGTATCGTGGATCGTCAAAATAAGCAAAAATAGTATTTCTACGTAAAACACCCATAAAGGGTATTTCAATCGAAATCCCCAAACAGGATATTAGCTCTTTTTCTTGTTCTTGATGATATTGTAATGGAATGACGAACCTATTTCTTCGTTTTTTTGCCAACAAATCCGAATTATCTTGAAGAATAGAAGGATAGACAAAATTCCAATGATTGTTGGACACGATTTGATCTGGCGTTAAATAATCAAGAATTTCCTTATCTTTTTTACCAAAAGTATCCAACAGTCTATGGCTTACTTGATCATTAGCCATTGAGAGGTCAAAGATATATCTTCCGTCAAGAGAAAAAGAATACGTATTCATTTGATCTTGATCCTTGTGCAGCGAAAAGGATGCTATACTGGATCTGCACATACTTACTGACAATATCCATAAATGGCTTGTTTTTGGTAATCGACGAAGATTACCATATTGATATTCGGGCGCATGGTAAACATCAGTACTCCAGTGCATTTCCCCGTCTGATTCGGAATAAATATGCTTTTGTACCTTTTCTTTAAAATGCAAAGTGGACGTTCCGGCACGAATCTCTGCAATTACTTGTTCGGATTCTACATATTGGTCATTTTGTACTAGAATCAAGCTTTTTAACGGAATATTCACACTATGTAGAATATCCTGACTCTGAATAGTTACACGCAAGTCTATATAGCATAGAAAAGCAGGCTGCCCATGACGGGTACGTGTGGGGTGAACCAAATTCTCATTGAATTGGATTTTTCCATTCGAGGGGGATCGTACAAGGTCCGCAGTACCCCCTGTGAATACTCCACCGGTATGAAAAGTTCTTAATGTTAGTTGAGTCCCTGGCTCCCCGATTGATTGACCCGCAATAATACCTACAGCTTCCCCCAATTCGACCAGATCGCCATGAGTGGGACTCCGCCCATAACATAATTGACAGATCCAAGATGTGCTCCGGCAAGTAAAAGGGGTTCTAATATATATTGGTTGTGCTCGAAACGGTTGTGCTCGAAAGGCAGTTATGAATCGATTGACTAATCCAATTCCAATATCTTGATTTCGAGCAGCAATGCATCGTGAACCAATATATATATCGTCTGCTAATACACGACCAATTAGTGTTTGGACAAAAAGTTTTTCTGTCATCCCATTTTGAGGACTCACAGAAATACCTCGAATAGTACCACAATCTCTTCTACGCACAATAATATGTTGAACTACTTCAACAAGTCTGCGTGTAAGATATCCAGCATCCGCTGTTCGTACAGCAGTATCTACAACCCCTTTGCGGGCTCCGTAGCAGGAAATTATATATTCTGTCAAAGAAAGTCCCTCGCGTAAATTGCTTTGAATAGGTAAATCAATCATTTGTCCTTGAGGATCCGCCATTAACCCTCTCATCCCTACTAATTGGTGTACCTGAGATGCATTTCCTCTGGCTCCTGAAAAAGACATTAGATAGACTGGATTAGACGGATCCGTTATCCGAAAATTCGAATTCATTTCTTGTTTCAAATATTCACTTGTAGCATACCATATTTCAACGGATTGGCGTAATTTTTCTACTGCGTGTACAGCCCCATAATAATAGTGTTTCTCCAAAAGAAAACTCTGTTGTTCCGCGTCTTGGACTAACCATCCTTTAGAGGGTATTGTTAAAAGATCCTCGATTCCTAAAGAAATTGATGTAGTAGTGGCTTGATGGAAGCCCAGAGCCTTTATTTGATCCAGTATATGGGATGTATATCCCATTCCGAAATGATCTATTAATCTGCTAATAAGTCGTTTCATAGCAGTTCCGTCTATCTCTTTATTATGAAAGACCAGGTTGGCCCGTTCCGCCATACATAAGTACCCCCTTTTTTGGCTGAGTAGGATTCGACAATTGCTGAGTAGGATTCGACAATAGGCCTGAGTCAGTGATTCGAAAACTTAATTTACTCTCTTTCCTCAATCTTAATTTGCGCGGCAAAAAAGATGGTACTAGCGAAATCGGAATGCCCCCCGAAAGGGGCATCGCCGAATCTAATCTAACTTCCTTGTTTAGATAGTGTATGAATAGGCCCGACTAAATCCTTGTATGGCTTCCTCTATTTCTCTATAAAAAGAAATATGACCAAGAGTGGTTCGAATGTATATAGAACGGGTTTCTTTTTTTCTATTTCCGACTATTAGATAGTGGGCATAAATCTCATGATAAGTCCCAAAAGATTCATATTGAACTTCAATCGGAACTTCTCTTGACCCAATGACGCGTTGATCTAGTTTCCATCGGAGCCACAATGGACTGTTTAAACCGATTCGTTTCTGTCTATAAGCTCCCAGTGCATCATAGGAACTAGAAAAATGGGGTTCTTTATCTTTCGTATACTTATAATTATTATTGTAGTTGACTTTTTTATTTGGATAGTTTCCGCAACTATTATATCTATTTGCACAAATACCTCGACGGTTTCCAATCGTTAATACATAAAGTCCGATAAGCATGTCTTGGGTTGGCACGCAAATAGGATCTCCAATAGCGGGAGACAGGAGATTCATATGAGAAAACATAAGTAAACGGGCTTCCGCTTGAGCTTCCAAGGATAAAGGTAGATGAACAGCCATTTGATCCCCGTCAAAGTCCGCATTGAAACCCTTACACACTAATGGATGTAAACAAATAGTACGCCCCTCTACTAAAGTGGGTTGGAAGGCTTGTATGCCTAATCTATGCAGAGTAGGTGCTCTGTTCAACAGTACAGGATGCCCCCGCATAACTTCTTGAAGTATTTCCCATACAATGGGTTCCTTTTCCCAAATTTTTCTTTTAGCAATCCTGACATTAGAAGTAGCACGTTTCGTGATTAAATCTCGAATTACAAATAGTTGAAAAAGCTTTATTGCTATCTCTAGAGGTAATCCACATTGATGTAATGAAAGTGAAGGACCCACAACAATGACAGAACGCCCCGAGTAATCGACCCGTTTCCCAAGCAGAGTCTCACGAAACCTCCCCTCTTTACCCTCAATTACATCTGAAAGGGACTTGTATACTTTATTGTGACCATCCCTCGTCGGTTGCCCGCGGGACCCACTATCAAGAAGTGTATCCACGGCTTCTTGTACCAATTTTTCCTGGCACATTACTAAATCTGCTGGCGCTAATTCACTTCTTTTTAATAGATAGGCAAGGTTGTTGTTCCGACGGATAACTCTCTTATAAAGTTCATTAATATCCGAAGTAACTACTTTATCCCCAGACCTATAAACAATGGGTCTCAATTCGGGAGGAAGAACCGGTAATAAGCACAAAACCATCCATTCTGGTTCTACATTTGTTTGAATAAAATGTTTCGCCAATTGCATTCGTCTAATTAAAAAAACTTTTCTTATTCGTCTTTTTCTATCTTCCCATTCATCTCCACTATACCCCTCGTCTTCTAATTCCTTCCATTCAACCAAGGAATTCTCTATAATAATTCGCAAATCCAAATCCGCTAATTGTTCTCTAATAGCACCTGCTCCTGTCGCAATTTCCCGATTTCGAAATGTTGCAAAGCCAGGAGTAGAAAAAAAAGGAGAAATGTTGTGGTTACAGGATGAAATTTCATCTTCGAATAAACCTCGTAATCGTAAGAAAGTAGGTTTTTTAGCGCTGGGCCTAGCAAAAGAGAAATCGCCGTATACTAGGCCCTCCAATTCCTTAAGGGGTTTATCTAAAAGATTCGCGATATAACTAGGAAGACCTTTCAAATACCACACATGAGTCACTGGACATGCCAGTTTGATGTATCCCATTTGATATCTTCGTATCCGAGAATCAACAAATTCTACCCCGCATTTTTGACAAAATTTTTCGTCTTCGTTTTCAGCTACGCTCGCTCGAGAATTTCCGCAAGCACAAATTCCACTTTTTATGGGCCCAAAGATTCTTTCGCAAAACAATCCATCTTTTTCTGGTTTATCGGTTTTATAATGAAAAGTGGAGGGCCTTGTGACTTCGCCAACGACTTCCCCATTAGGTAGGATTTTGTTAGCCCAAGCCTTTATTTGTTGAGGGGAAACGAGTCCAATTTGAAGTTGTTTATGTTTATATTGGTCAATCATAAAATAGAAATAAGAAAAGAATTTTTATTTATTCCGATCAAACATCCTCCCTATTAATCTGAAAGTTCTTCTCAGATACAAGGAAATGGTTCAGTTCTAGAGCCAAAGATCGTAGTTCTCGAACGAGCACTCGAAAAGATTCTGGAGGATCCTCGTGATTAGGCACTCTTTTTCCCCAGATCGTAGCATTAAGTATTTCTTGGCGAGCTATAAGATGATCAGATTTATAAGTAAGTATCTCTTGTAAAATATGAGCAACACCAAATCCTTCTAAAGCCCAAACTTCCATTTCTCCTACTCGTTGTCCCCCTTGCTTGGCTCTTCCTCTAACAGGTTGTTGGGTAACAAGTGAGTAGGGCCCAGTAGAACGTCCATGGATTTTCTCATCAACTTGATGAATTAATTTTAAAATATAGGACTTCCCTATTAGAACAGGTTGTTCGAAGGGATCTCCTGTTCTTCCATCAAATATTCTGCTTTTTCCCGGGTACTCGGGTTCAAATACCCATGGATTTTTTGTTTGTTTACTGGCTTCATATAGTTCCGAAAACACAAGTTTTCTTGAAGCCTCTTGCTCATATCTCTCATCAAAGGGTGCTATTCTATAATGTTTCTTTAGCAGATCCCCCGCTAATCCAAGTGAGCTTTCAAATATTTGTCCCACATTCATTCGTGAGGGTACTCCTAGGGGATTGAAGACCATATCAACGGGTGTTCCATCTTGCAAATAGGGCATATCTTGCCTAGGCAAAATTTTGGAAATGATCCCCTTATTCCCGTGTCTTCCTGCTACTTTATCCCCAACTTTGATTTCGCGTTTCTGTAAAATATATACACGAACCATTATGTCGAGGGGGTCCCTCTGGATCCATTTCACATCGATAACGCGCCCTCTTCCACCTATAGGTAGTTTGAGAGAAGTTTCTTTTGAAGTGGATACCTCAAGACCAAAAATGGCCCGTAATAATCCAGCTTCCGCGATATACGAGGATTCGCTAGCTATCTGAGGCGTTAATTTACCTACTAAAATATCGCCAGTTTCTACCCAGGATCCCAACCTCACAACTCCATTTCTGTCCAAATTTCGGAGTAAATTTTCTTCTAGATGTGGTATTTCTTTAGTGATTTTTTCAGCGGAGCCTTGGGTTGTCGTATCCGTCTGAATTTCATATTTTCGGATGTGAAAAGAAGTATAAATATCCTCATATACCAAACGTTCGCTAATTAGTACTGCGTCTTCAAAATTGTAGCCCTCCCACGGCATATAAGCTACTAAAACGTTTTTTCCTAAAGCGAGTTCTCCACCAACTGTAGCTGCTCCCTCCGCTAAAATTTGCCCTTTTTTAAAGGATTTACCCTCTGGAACCCGAGGTTTTTGGTGCATACGAAGTATTTTTGTTAGAGCGCTGATGAGCGAACTAAAGCTAATACTTATAGTCTTTCCACTACTTGATAAAAGAATCTTGTGACTATCACTAGAAATGATCTTTCCCTCGCATTCGGCTATAATAGAAACCCTCGAATCTAGAGCTGTTTGGCGTTCCAATCCAGTTCCAACAATGCACTTCTCAGACCGAGAAAGTGGAACTGCTTGGCGCTGCATATTAGAACTCATTAAAGCCCGATTCGCATCATTATGCTCAATAAAAGGAATGAGAGAGCCTCCAATAGAAAAATATTGGAAAGGAAAAATACTTCTAACATGAATCTGTTCCCATGCAATAGTAAGAAATTCTTGACGGTATCTAGCTGGAACAACCTGTTCTTCCTGAATACCTTGATTCAAGGATAAAGAATTTCCTGCTGCTATCATATAATATTCATCTCTATTTGGTGATAAATAAACCACCTGTCTCTCTTTTTTTTCTTTTGCTTTCTCAGATATTTCATAAAACGGACTCTCTATAGATCCCCACCAGTGATCAATTCTCGCATGAATAGCTAAAGATCCAGTAAGTCCAACATTGATTCCTTCGGACGTGTCAATTGGGCAAATACGCCCATAGTGACTCGGATGAATATCTCGGCTCCGAAAACTTGCAGTTCTCCCCGTCAATCCTCCAGGACCCAAACAACTCACTTTTCGCCCATGAACCGTTTGTGTCAATGGATTGGTTTGGTCAAAAACTTGAGATAAGGGGTATGTGCCAAAAAAGGTCTCATAAGTAGTTATTAATAAAATCGAAGTTGAAGTTGGAGTTACTAAAGTTTGTGGAGTCGGTTTCGATTGACGTATGAATACTCTACGGATAGTTTTTTGAATTGCATGTTGTAAACGGCCAAGAGCCAATCCGAATTGATCTTGTAACAAATCCGCAACCGAACGAATACGTTTATTTTTCAAGTGATTCATATCGTCATCGTCAAGTATACCCGTTCCAAATTTCATTCCAATTAAATGATCCGTAGCGGCCAATACATCTCGTGGTAACAAGAATGTATTGTTCTGAGGTATATCAAGATTGAGTCTCCGATTCATATTTCGTCGACCGACTCTTCCTAATTCACATTTTTGTTGAAAAAATTTCTTTTGTAATTCCTCACATAAGGACTCCGAAAATACCAGGTCCCCGCCTACACAAGCAAATTGTTGATAAAACTCCAAAATAGCTTTTTCTTTTGACTCAATCCTCTTTTTCTCCTTAGCATTCGGGAAAGACAAGAAAATTTCGGGGTAGGAAACATTATCTAAAATTTCTCTTAGATTCGAACCCATAGCTGATGATAGAACTAAAATAGATATCTTTTGTTTTCTACTCACGCGAGCCCATATCCTTTCTTTTTTATCAATTGCTAATTCCGATCTTCCTCCCCAATCTGATATTATAGTCCCGGTGTATATAGAAATTCCTTTATGGTCTAATTCCGAGCGGTAGTAAATACCAGGACTTAGCAATATTTGATTGATCACAATTCGATATATTCCATTTATTATAAAGGTTCCTAAGGAATTCATTATAGGAATGTTTCCAATAGAAATGGTTTGCTTTTGCACATCGAAACCAAAAATTAATCTCGCAGATACATATAATTCAGAAGAATAAGTGAGTGATTCATACACAGCATCCCTTTCTTTTATCGAGGGTTGTAGCAATTGATATCCTTTCGCAAATAATTGAAATGCAATTTCGTGATCTGGATCTTTAATTGTTGGAAACTTCTCAAGTTCTTCTGCCAAGCCTTGATTAATGAACCTACAAAATCCCTCGAATTGGATCTGACTAAATCCGGGTATTGTGGACGTTCCCTCATTCCCATTCCGGAGCCTCTTAAAGTTTCCTTTTCCTATTTATCGAAAAAAAATTCCATTATCAGCTCACTCTTTATCAATCCCTACGGATCAATCTAGCAATCATGGAATCTATATTCTGTTTACTGAATCACATGAAATTCTAGGGAACTCCACATACGTATTTCATATATGTATTTCATACATATGAATAGAGATAATTTTTACGAAAGTTCCAATTTTGCAGGGGTAGAAATGGAATTAAAATGAATTGATAAAAAACTGCTAGAAAAAATTCTGCCACTTAAACTTTAACTTTATGATATTCTAATCAGATTGGATAGGAAAGATTTCTCGTTTTAGCTCCTTTCTATGAAAGAAAAAAAGCCATAAAATTTATAAGCACTAGAAAGTTTGACTTTAGTTCGATTTAGAATTTAGAATAGTACGCTTAGTTTTATTTTCAAAAAGAATTTGAAGGTTCTTTTTTGTTTTCTAGTATTTGTAGCAGTAGAATTGCTGAAAAAGAAAGGATTTCGTTGTAGAATCCTAAAAAAAAGTACTTACTTTTTTTTAAGTACTTGCTAATCTAGTTATCCAGCTAATATTTAATGCAATGAAAAATTAAAGCATGATTCCCCATAGGGATATGTACATAAGGGGGAGCCCTAGATAATAATGCTGTTCGGACCAGGAGTTTACCTATATACAATTCGGGAAACTTTTATTCTATTTTATTATGCCATTAAAAGGAATGGGAGGAGAGAATACCGATTTAAGAGTCGTTTACTGCTGCAATTCAAAAAAAAAAAATTCTAGTTCTAGTTAATGGTTCCAATTTGTTCTGAATTTTGCATGGAAATCCATTTTTGCTCCTTTGCCATCTCATCTCAATAGAATAGAAAGAAAAGGTAAGTTTTCTAAGCAATGTTTAACATAGAATCCATCGAGGAAAATAAGCAAAACAGGATGCAAAAAAGCAGAAATAGATTTTTTGAAAACGATTGGAAAAAGTAAGTTGAATTACATTCAAGATAAAAGCAAAGGTGTTTTAGTAAGAAAATATGGATGAATACTTCTCGATTTTAGATCGGATTTTTTGGCGGCATGGCCAAGTGGTAAGGCAGGGGACTGCAAATCCTTTATCCCCAGTTCAAATCTGGGTGCCGCCTGATCAATCAAATACTTACCTCATAAGTTGGGGCAAGAGAGTAACTAGGTCTGGCGATACTGGATTTTGAGAATCCATACCATAGTTCTATCCTCAAACTAGGGTTTGTTTTGGGGGCAATGGCCCGTTAGCTACTAACAGAGATGAGGTAGCCTTTCCTTATTCTTTTATTAATTTGATTCGATTCGGGAATTTAAAACTATGAGGCTAAGGTTTCTGAAACCTTCATATCCACCAAAGGGCCCTAAAGGGCATTCTTTTTTAAATCTAAGATTGAAGAAGGGACTTTGCGAAGAAATCTCAAGACTTCCTAATTATCATACATTTTTTTTTTAGTACATCTTACTACATACACTAAAGTAAAGAAAGGCTACAGATTATGTCGAGAATTAGAGTAAATAGGCTGATCAAAAATCAATTTCAGCGTTGTGGATAAGGTCTCCTCACTCTTTCATAGAAAGATAGAAAGTGGGGAAGTAGGGTTTAGCTCAAAAATAAACAGGGGTAAGGCATGGGTAAGGTAGGTATCCAATAAATATTTATCTATCCTAATTTTATGATATATTCTGACGTCCTTTGCTTATAAAAAAAAAAGGTAACAAAAGGAAGAAAAAATCTCTCTATTCCCGCGTCTTCTATTTAGGATATTCCCCCACTCCTTTTTAAAAAGGATATGTATTATATTTATACTTAATACTCTCCAACTCTACCAAAAATAATATAAAATTTGTTAGGAGTAAATTCCTTTAACTGATTCATCTATAGTCTTAGGGCAGAATTTTGACTCTGTACCCTTAATTCCACTATGATTATTGATCAATAGTAGAATAATTCCTTCATATAAATAGGAGACATAATTTACATGGATATAGTAAGTCTCGCTTGGGCTGCTTTAATGGTAGTCTTTACATTTTCTCTTTCGCTAGTACTATGGGGGAGAAGTGGACTCTAGGGATACTACTAATTGATTGAGTAGTCCAATTGTAGTATCAACTCTTTTCTTTAATTGATCGTTTTGCATTAATCATTTTGTCAAACTTTATTTTTTCTCTCTTTCTTTAGTTTTGTTTCACTCTTGTAAAAAACTCTTTTAAGAATAAGAAAGAGTCAGTCGTTCTATTCTACTATGTTCCATTCTACTATAATAGAAAGAAATAGAATAGAAAGAGCGATTATAGTAATTAAGAATTTCTACTAGAAGTGACGAGTAAAAATAAAGCTCTTTACATAAGAAAATTAGACTTTCTTACACGAAGCTGTTCACAACATATCGCACATTTTCCATTTATACTATACTCTTTTCTTATTCTTAGAAATTTTTTTGTTTTTGAAGGATCTCGCGTGAAGCATCTCGCGTCATTTTTAAGTATGAAAGATTCGCAGGTTTTTTCCTTTTATTTACTTTTTTTTACTATAGTCTATTCTCGTATTATTTTTCTCCCTCTCCATGGATTCTTTCAATGAAGAATTGTCTTCGATTTTTTTTTTATTTTGACTTGCTTGAAATTAAGTGGATGCAGTGAAAGAAGAAGTTGAATTAGATTACTATTTCAATCTACTAATCTATTCTATGTAGATTCAAGATAATATAATAGAAAGAATCTAAAGTGTCGTAGAAAAAACTATATGTAGTTCTTTCTACCACACTTTATGATTCCAACCAGATCCTTTCATTTAAGACTTGGATTTTTATTTTGTTTAATCCCTTTTTCATTTCTTCAATGATTAATTGGAATTCCAATTAATCATTTTGGCTGGCAGTTTTTACATAAATAATAAGTAAAAAGGCAGTAGGAACTAGAATGAACAATGCAGTAGCAATAAATGCGAGAATATTTACTTCCATAACCTCTTTATTTTCTTTTTTTCACAATAACTCGGGATGTAATCCCATGGAGAGGAAAAGGGGGTATCCTGTAAATTCAAGGGGAGGACTTGCATTCTGATAATACTAAATCAATTCAATATTATGAATATAGGATCTATCAAATCAATTCATGGTTGATAGTGGAATAATAGAACATAGGAAGATCCCTTATCCATACTAAGACCAAAATAGATTTTTTAATTGGATTCTGAACCCCTCTATTTTTCATCCTTTTCGACTTTTGCTTTTCTATATATATGTATAGCCAAGAATCTTTCTTATCCAATTTCCCTTTCTTTTTCTTATAGTTATACATACAATTATGTATGTATTATATGACCGACCAAGAATTCATTGAATATACACAAAGAAAGTTGGAACTACAAAATGGAAGTGGTGTGGTTTATAATAACCCTCAAAAAGGAACTAATTATATTCATTCTCTAACAATAAACGAATACAATTTGTGTATGGATTCCAATATTTTACCGGAACTCTATTCCATAAGAGTGGAATAGGAAGTTAAGATGAGGATGGTATCATCATACCATAAAAATAGAGTAATATCCTAAATTATACTAATCCACGTATGATATGTACGTCTTTCCTTATCAAAAAGGGGTTCCCCATCGATATTTGATCTTGCCTTCTGCCCCTTTTATTCAGGGAAATTTTTAATGAAAAAGGGAAAGATGAATTTTTCCATTCATTGAATCCTAGTTCGGGACTGACGGGGCTCGAACCCGCAGCTTCCGCCTTGACAGGGCGGTGCTCTAACCAATTGAACTACAATCCCTGCGGGGTGTATGGCATACCTATTCTTAAATAGAACCATTAAGAAGATTCGTCTGTCGTACTCTAAGAAATAGATGAATCATATACTACATACCCACATATCCTATGTGGGTATAGTGAGAGTGGCATAACTAATATGCCGCGATTTTTTATCCCTAAAAATAAATGATAATCCACCTTTCAATAAGAAAAACTCTTTTCTTTGTCTTTGTTAAGAAAAGAATCAGAGAGATATGGCTTAGAAATATATTTTCCCTTTCTTTTCTCTTTATCCTTTATTTCTATGGATCAGATATTTTTTTTTTATGGAAGAAAAAAATGGATTTAGTTCATATTCACTAAGCCCTAGATTCTTGGGCCGAGCTGGATTTGAACCAGCGTAGACATATCGTCAACGAATTTACAGTCCGTCCCCATTAACCGCTCGGGCATCGACCCAGGAAGAATTTATTCTAGGGTTTTTGATAATCTATAGATTAACCTCTTTTTATAATACTCCCTACCCCCAGGGGAAGTCGAATCCCCGCTGCCTCCTTGAAAGAGAGATGTCCTGAACCACTAGACGATGGGGGCATCACTAGACGATAGTGCTATATGGAACCACTCGTCATTATACTATAATGATAGTATGAGCAGTTTTTTGGAATTGTCAATATAGTCCAAGAGTATAAATAGATCAAAGCAAAGAGTCTTTCCTACTTTTCTGTTATGCTTTCATAGGATTTTTTTTTAGTTGATGGTTAGGTTAATTCACGGATCATCCCCTGCTTTTTAGGGGAATTCATTTTAAAGGGTATAGAATAAGAATAGATTAATAAAAAGGATTCTAGATTAGTTCAGTACAGATATTGATTTGATTGCTCTAACAGGAAAAAGAGTCCAATTTCATTTCTTTTTTGCAATTTAAACTCTGTGCTTCGTTTAGTATTCAGACCAAAAATGTGGGCATCTACCACTAAATGAAATCATAAAATTCAAGAAAAAAAAAAGAAAAAAGTGAATGCATTTAGTAGAAAAGTACTCTACCGGATTTGAACCAATGACTTCTGTCTTGCCGTGGCATTACTCTACCACTAGTGGAAAAGCCCTTTATCGGATTTGAACCGATGACTTATGCCTTACCATGGCATTACTCTACCACTGAGTTAAAAGGGCTTTTTATTCAAAAATTCGCCACTTTCATTTCCCATTATAGGTCTACTGCATAATGTACATAATATATGTATATATTAATTTACATAATATATGTATATATAGATATATATCTAGAGATTTTACTAGTTTTTTTTTTCTATATTGAGATATAGAAGTTTATTCGCGGTGAGGTTCAAAAAGGCCAAAGGGGCACCAGTGCTCAAAATGTTCTGCAGAATTAGGGACTTTTTTTTTTCTATTGGCTGATCTTATGATGAGAAATTTCTCCATTTATTTTTTATTTTTCCTAATTCTAATGGGGGGTATAAAGGAATTCGCGCTCTGCATATACCCATATGGCTGGGTATTAATTTTCAGCGATATACTTCTTATCTGTCTGTTATTGGAGTTTTATCAACAATTTTATTCTAAAAAGTGGGCAGTCGAGTTTATACTGCAGAGTATAAAATTTATTCTACCAAAAAAGAAAAGAAAAGAAAGAAAGGGATTGATGGGGACTGTACTGTCTCCTATATTTCTTAGTGTATATTGTAGGAATAATCAAACTATAGAATACGAAGAATACGATCCTAATCGAAATGCATACATTTGGTTCATACCCTAGTGGGATGGTAATAAGAGATTTCTTTTACAGACTAGAGGGAGGCCCTCTAAATCCTAAAGTAAAGGCCCGCGATTGAAGTACCAACTGCTCACTTTTCTCCGTAGATTAGATGGAATTCCTCGAATGGCTACCCTTGACAAAGGGTAGCGTTGGTCCCATAATCTACATGTAGCGGGTATAGTTTAGTGGTAAAAGTGTGATTCGTTCTATTAATAACTGAATTTGAAATGATATACTTAAGACATCCTTAAGTTTTTTATATTCATATTCCGATGAAAACTTTAGTTCTTATAAAGGGTTTAATCCTTTTCCTCTCAATAGCATATTGAGGAAGAATATACATTCTCGCAATTAGTATCCAAAGACTAATTAAATTTGCATGCAAAATACAAATTTGATTATAAGTACAGAGTCGCGAAGCATAATTTTGCATTGGATTAAGTATTCCAATTGAATAAATATGAGTAAAGGATCTATGGATGAAGATACAAAAAAGTTTATTTCCAATCGTAACTAAATCTTCTTTTAGTTAAAAAAGAAATGGAAGCCCAATAGCTAAAAAACGATAGTTTTGGTTTACTAGAACCATCAGGATATTGTTTCAGCTCGGTGGAAACCCAGCTCTTTTCCTCAGGATCTCTTGAATGAAATTAGGGAACGAAGTAAGTAGATTAGATAGATATTTAGTAGAATTTCTATCTCCTACTCTATAAGGATCATCTAGAAAGCGGAGAGCTTTGGTTCCATTCAGACAGAAAAGCTGACATAGATGTTAAGTGGTGAGAATAGCCATAAAGGAGCCGAATGAAATCAAAATTTCATGTTCGGTTTTGAATTAGAGACGTTAAAAATAATCAACCAACGTCGACTATAACCCCTAGCCTTCCAAGCTAACGATGCGGGTTCGATTCCCGCTACCCGCTCCATTCTGTATAAAAAGACTATTCTATTTGTCTAGACATGGTAGAGACTTGTAGTCAACCTTTTTCGTCCACCAGTTTTTGGCCCTACAGAGCGGAGTAGAGCAGTTTGGTAGCTCACGAGGCTCATAACCTTGAGGTCACGGGTTCGATTCCCGTCTCCGCACTTAGCAGTCCAGATAAATAAATGGACTATTTATTTGTATAGATATGGTAGAGGGCTATATCCTACTCTTTTTTTATTCAGCAGACAGAAAAGAAATAAAAGAAAAAAGAAATAAAAGAAAGGCATAGTCTGTCCCCCTTTAAAAGCCATTTTCTCTTGTTTGTCT